AATTGTGCACCACAAATAGGAGCTAATAAAAAGACCCGCGATCCCATAGAAAGACATCACAATTCCTTGTGGAAAAAAAACGATTTCCTGAGACGGAAATAAAGATATCAAATTTCTACCAAGATAACTCGAGGTTCCAACCAACAAGAATCCTAATGAACCTAAAAAAAGGATAACAGCCCAGCAGAAATTACTTGTTTTTCGAGCCCCCGTTATAGGTTCTATCCATATATGTTCTGATCGACAACTCATACTTGATCCAGTTGATTTTTTTGGAATTGAGAGAATACCCCAAATGAATTTGACTTTAGTCCTTTTGTTTCCGAAGTAACTCGCATCAACTAGCACTAGTTTGATGTGACCCTTTAGGAGTAATTCATTAAATTCGTTAGATCTAAACTAATAACATACCCTTCGTATGATCTCACTAAAGATAGCCAAATAGATAGACCAACTTTACAGTTCAGCTATCCGTCGATTCGGGTCTATTTGAAAATAGCTAGAATCCATTGACCCCTATAGCATTTTATGGAGACATAAGAGTTTTTCGGCGAAAGCCGCTTATACTATACCATATTTTGCTAAATGGATATCTGTGTTATGATACAAACGTCAGTTTTGAAAAAAAAAATAGATGAGATTTTGTGCCATCGGCTCTAAACAATCTTGTTTTTTTGAACATGAAGAAATAAAGAAGCCATTGCAATTGCCGGAAATACTAGGCCTACTAAAGGCACCAAAACAGAGGGAAAGTTAAGAGTTGTCATAGAATGGGTACCTCGATTTACTATTTGTACCTGTTATTATTATTTATATTTATAATATAAAGATATCTTATTATATATAAAGATATCTTATTATAATTTGATAATTCTAAATTGGAATTATTATTATTACTTAAAATTATTATTATTACTTAATATGTATTAAGTATAAATCTAAGTATCTATCTAAGTGAGTATATAATGTAGTTTTTCATCTTTCTACATGAAAGATTTGAAAGGATATGGATGAGATATTATTTTCTTCATTTTTTGCTCTTGTCTTCGAATTTCATTTACTAAACAAAAAGTTTCTTAAAAATTAATTAGATTCTATTTATATTCAATATTGAATGAAGGGTTTGTTAGAATCCCATCCAGCAGGGATTCTTAGTCAAAATAGGATTATCGTAAGATATAGAAAAATAAAAAATTCTATATTTTATAGATTTTATTATATATGACGAGAAGAGTATATTTTTTTGATTTGCCTAATTTCACGAAAATAAGAATTTCATTTCTTGATCAATAATCAGGAATATAGAAAAAGGGGCGGATTTTCTGTGACTTTTGATTCTTTATAGAATGAGATCTTATGTCAACAAAGAAAACCCCATTCGTCTAATTTTGACTTGGATTCCGATAAACTAATTACTTGTTTGCTCAAAATAATTGAACTTAATGTTCTAATTTTGATTCAAAGGAAAGAAAGTGTGGAGTTGAAATAACTCACTCAGAACGCTTTTTAAAGGATTACGTGGTACGATTAGATCGAATAAGCCCTTCTGGAATAAATACTCAGCCGCTTGTGAACCCTCGGGTACTGTTTTATTCAATGTTTGTTCAATTACTCTTTTACCCGCAAAGGCAATGTAGGCATTGGGTTCGGCAATAATGATATCCCCCAACATACCAAAACTAGCTGTCACCCCACCGGTAGTAGGAGATGTAAGAATTGGTACATAGAATAACTTTTTATTTGATTGATAATCATATAAAGCAGAAGATATTTTAGCCATTTGCATCAAGCTCAAACTTCCTTCTTGCATGCGTGCCCCTCCGGAAGCACACACTATAATAAGAGGTAGAACTTCTTTAGTAGCGTATTCAATCAAACGGGTAATTTTCTCCCCGACTACGGATCCCATACTACCCCCCATAAACTGAAAATCCATAACCCCAATTGCTACGGTAATACCGTTTAGTTGCCCTCTGCCTGTTTGAACAGCCTCGGTTAATCCTGTCTTTCTTTGATAAGAATCGATACGATTCTTATAAGGCTCCTCCTCCGAATGAAATTCAATGGGATCCAGAGAGACCATGTCTTCATCCATAGGGGCCCAAGTGCCCGGATCGATCAAAAGTTCGATTCTATCTGAACTACTCATTTTCAAATGATATCCACATTGTTCACAAAGATGCATTTTTGATTTAAAAAATTTCTTATAATTTAATCCATAACAATTTTCGCATTGAACCCACAAATGCCGGTATTGTTGAGTTACACCCAGATTAGTAGAACTTTCTGGTATAGTTTGATCACTCGTTCTGGTATCCTCGTTTTGACTACTATTTCCACTTTTACCACAAATGGAACTCGAAATGTAATTGTTACTGGAATTGTCACTACCACTTACAATGTAACTATCAATACAGATTTGGGACTGAAGATAACTGTCAATGCAACTATTAATGTGATTATTCCAAGTATACTGAGTATCATCCATGTAACGATCGTG